ACAATACACCATATTAGGTTAGGATTTTACCGATTGAATCCAATCAAGTGTAATCAGATTTTGGTGCAACAAAAAATAAAAAAAAAAAAATAAGAAGAAGTAGTAGGGTATGGAAAAGATACAAAATCAATCAAAAAAAGAAGGTGGGTAGAAATACTTATTAGATACCGCAGCCAATGGTATCTAATAAGTTCTACCTACTATTGGATTTGAACCAATGACTCCTGCCGTATGAAAGCAATACTCTAACCGCTGGGTTAAGTAGGTCATTTATTATCATAAAAAAAAAAAAGGAACCCGTCACATTGATAGATTATAGATGGAATCTTATTTCTAAGCAATACCCTTGACAGGAAATAGATCAGAGAGCTATCATGTCAGATTATGCAATACTCACCTTGCCTTGACAAGAATTTATATAATGATAAAATATTTATCACAAACACAAGGGCCATAGCTCAGTTGGTAGAGCACCTCGTTTACACGCGCGCCAATGTTTTTTCAGAGGAGTCCATCATATAATCAACAGAATTTATCTTAGTAAAAAGTCGACGTCTTACTCCCATGTATTCTAAGGAACAAGAGAACAATAGCCTGACAATATAGTTGGTTGGTCCAATTGAGGTTCCAATTTAGGCGCCAAGAAATAGAACCCATTATTGATTTGATAATTGATAAGGTGAATATCCAGTCCATTCAATGCTAGGCATAATGAGTATAAGTACCTCAAAAAAATCTCTTTTTGTCCTATGAACTTGAAGGTGTATGAAGTTTCATATTTGATGCTTTGGGCAGAGCGCTAGAGACTCCATTTAACTTAGGTTGATATAGGCCGAAGGCAGACCTACGTCAAGATAACTCTTTTTTGAAACACTTTGGTATTGCTACTGAATAAAAATAAAGAGTCAGAGCACGCGGAGCCATCTCGTTATCTTTCTGTTAAGAAAAAGGATGGCAGACTCGCTGATATTTATATCAGTTGATGAAAGAGCCCAATGCAAAAAAAAAAATGCACGTTGGGTCTTTGAAACAGTTCGAATCATTTCGATAATAATCAGTTTGATCTGTTTTACCGAGAAGGTCTACGGTTCGAGTCCGTATAGCCCTAATTTTTTTTTTTAATTTTTAATTTTTTAATTTAATTAATATTTATTTTATTTTTAATTAAGTAAATTTCCAATTTTTAATTAATATTAATGTAAATAATGTAAATTTCCAATTAATTTATAATTTAATCTTTTTTTTTTTTTTTACTTTTACATATACTTTACATATACATAGTAGAGTTTTTTATTTCTTCATTATTATTTGTTGTTTGTCGCTGGACGGTTGGTTGTTCCATTGAAATAGAATCATTCCCACATTCTCGCTCACAGGAATCGTTCGGAACATGAAACTCAAATAAATTTCAATGGAACCAATCGACTGATATTTTCCAAATTTAGGATAAGCAAACCCATTCTTTTTCATTTTCATTAATTTTCCTGAGTGAATTACATAGCTAAAAAAATGTCCCTTTTCCTATCCATGATCAAATAGTTAGTATACCTTTCTTTGGTATACCTAAAGAAATAGTTATTTTTTAAGGTAAGATCATGACATGAGCCCGGATAATATACTCAAACTCAATTGCTCATGATTCAAAAGGCAATAAAATTTGGGATCCGTTTGCACTTAGACGAGTTAGGAACCCCGAACTTATTCACTTCACTTTTTGCGAAAGAGCAACCCAACTCATTGTTTCAGAGAGAATGAATTGATCCTAAATCCCCACCTATTTTTGGTTTTGGGTATAGGAACCTATGCGTTGTTATATGTAAGGGCTCCTCGCAATTCAACGCATTGAATACAATAAGTCTCGTACTGGGAGATATAATAAAATAAATGCCCTCTGTTGTTATATTGTTATATTTGTTATATATTTATATATATTAATATTATTATATTATTTATTATATTTATATTATTATTAATATATAAAATATATAGATATTTTCCTTTTTTTTTTTTAGTTTAAGATAAAATAAAAAAAAAAATGAATTAAATTTTAGAGAATTCTAAATATTAAGTGTAATGTAAATAGTATTTTATATTCGACAAATCTTAAAATGAGACCCGGTCCCAGCAAACAAAAAAATGGGTGGTTCAATCCAAATAAACTTTATAGGTATTTCGAAAGTTATGGATGAATTCACAATTCCAATTCGAATCGACTAATCTTACTATATTTTTATATTTTGCACATTCATCATTCATAGGAGTGCTTCTATGTTTCTGCTTCACGAATATGATATTTTCTGGACATTTCTAATAATATCAAGTGTTATTCCTATTTTGGCATTTATAATTTCCGGAGTTTTGGCCCCAATTAACGAAGGGCCAGAAAAACTTTGTAGTTATGAATCGGGTATAGAACCAATGGGCAATGCTTGGTTACAATTCCGAATCCGTTATTATATGTTTGCACTAGTTTTTGTTGTTTTTGATGTTGAAACGGTTT